TCGAGAAGCGATGGGAACGACGGAACCTGTGAATGCTGAAGATTTTATTGAAAACGAATCCTAATGATTCATCAGGTGGGATGGCGGAACGAACCAGAGAATAATTTCATTTAGTCTGAGCGATCGTGGGCTAACCCTACAACTAAACTAGCTATTAAAAGATAAAAGAGTAAATATTCGCCCGCGACTTTTTTTTTTTCAATTGTTTTGATTCGCGAGGAGCTGGATGAGAAGAAACTCTCATGTCCAGTTCTGTAGTAGAGATGGCATTGCGAAACAACCATCAACTATAACCCCAAAAGAACCAGATTCCGTAAACAACATAGAGGAAGAATGAGGGGAATATCGTATCGAGGTAATTCTATTTGTTTCGGTCGATATGCTCTTCAGGCACTTGAACCCGCTTGGATCACATCTAGACAAATAGAAGCAGGGCGACGAGCAATGACACGAAATGCCCGCCGTGGTGGAAAAATATGGGTACGTATATTTCCAGACAAACCCGTTACAGTAAGACCTGCGGAAACACGTATGGGGTCGGGTAAAGGATCTCCCGAATATTGGGTAGCTGTTGTTAAACCAGGTAGAATACTTTATGAAATGGGTGGAGTAGCAGAAAATATAGCTAGAAAGGCTATTTCAATAGCGGCATCCAAAATGCCTATACGAACTCAATTCATTATTTCGTGATAGAAACGTATAACCAAAAGAAAGAGTTCTTGGAATAAAAAAGCAATTGCAGGTTTCTTTTTTTTTTTTTTTAGCCCCTTTTGTTTTGCATTGAAAGAACAGATAAAAAAATGATATGATTCAACCCCAGACCTATTTGAATGTAGCAGATAACAGCGGGGCCCGAGAATTGATGTGTATTCGAATACTAGGAGCTAGTAATCGCCGATATGCTCATATTGGTGATGTTATTGTTGCTGTGATCAAAGAAGCAGTACCAAATATGCCCCTAAAAAGATCGGAAGTGATCAGAGCTGTAATTGTACGTACTTGTAAAGAACTCAAACGCGATAATGGTATGATAATACGATATGATGACAATGCTGCAGTTGTCATTGATGAAGAAGGAAATCCAAAAGGAACTCGAGTTTTTGGTGCGATCGCCCGAGAATTAAGAAAGTTAAATTTTACTAAAATAGTGTCATTAGCCCCTGAAGTATTATAAGATAAGAACATCATCATCATATAGAGTTATATTATAAGTTATAGTAGAGTATTTTGAATGATTAATAGATTGTGTCTCACGTATATACCTTTAATAATGTTACTTCATAACAAAAAATATCATGTTTATTATATCAAAATTTTTAGGAACCACAAATTTTAGTTCATTATGGGTAGGGACACCATTGCTGACATAATAACCTCTATACGAAATGCTGACATGCATAAAAAAGTAACGGTTCGAATATCATCTACTAGCATCACTGAAAGCATTGTAAAAATACTTTTAAGAGAAGGTTTTATAGAAAACGTGAGAAAACATCGGGAAAACAACAAAGATTTTTTGGTTTTAACCCTACAACATAGAAGAAATAGGAAGGGGCCATCTCAAACTATTTTAAATTTAAAACGGATAAGTCGACCTGGTCTACGAATCTATTCTAACTATCAAAGAATTCCTAGAATTTTAGGTGGTATAGGGATTGTAATTATTTCTACTTCTCGAGGTATAATGACAGACCGAGAAGCTCGATTAGAAGGAATCGGCGGAGAAATCTTGTGTTATATATGGTAATCCTTCTACTATCAAAATTAGATACGAAATTGACTATTTGTGAAAAAAAAAAAGAGAAAGAGTTATCTAATATCACTCCTCCTCCATTAGTTGATATTTCAAGGGGGTTTTACCTGGAATGAAGGAACAAAAATGGGTTCATGAAGGTTTAATTACTGAATCACTTCCCAACGGTATGTTCCGGGTTCGTTTAGATAATGAAGATCTGATTCTAGGTTATGTTTCAGGAAGGATCCGACGTAGTTTTATACGGATACTACCAGGAGATAGAGTCAAAATTGAGGTAAGTCGTTATGATTCAACCCGAGGGCGTATAATTTATAGACTCCGCAACAAAGATTCAAACTCGAACGATTAGGTGATTTAAGATTACTTTTGGGGAGATACAATTCGAGATTTAAAATGAAATTTCAAGAAACTTATTTTCTTCCACGAAGTAAATTAGGAATTAAGTTTAAGTTAAGGAATGCAAAATATGAAAATTAGGGCCTCTGTTCGTAAAATTTGTGAAAAATGTCGACTGATCCGTAGGCGGGGACGAATTATCGTAATCTGTTCCAACCCAAGACATAAGCAAAGACAAGGATAATTTTTCTAAAAAGAACTCCCGAAAGGACCCAAAATGTACAAATAAAAATAAAAGATCTGTTTTAACATGAAATGGATATATCCATATATCTCTGACTCATATTTATGAGATGATAAAATATGGCAAAACCTATACCAAGAATTGGTTCACGTAGGAATGGACGT